GGGGACTCTTTGGGGTTAGGTTGGCTCAAGGTAGGAGATTAGTAGTGGATGAGTGGGGGGGAAGAATGTGTGCTAGTTGAGGGGGTGGCTGTTAAAGTGTAATGTATGCTAGTTGAGGGGGTGGCTGTT